AATAGTTGAACCAATTCCGGGAATTCCGTATTCAAGTCAATGATGCATTACATTAATTATATTCATAAAATTTTTTATAAAATAATAAAAATATAAAAATATTTAATTCTATTTTTTTATTATTTCTTATTAATTTAATAAAAAAATTTATTAATTTAATAAAAAAATAAAGTAAAAGCGGGTAGCGGGAATCGAACCCGCATCGTTAGCTTGGAAGGCTAGGGGTTATAGTCGACGTTGATTCATCATTTTTAACGTCTCTAATTCAAAACTGAACGTGAAACTTTGGTTTCATTCGGCTCCTTTATGGAAGATGTATAAATTCCTATATTAAGACATGAACGAAAAAAAAAAAATTCCACCCATAACATCTATGTCAGCTTTTCTGTCTGAATGTATTCAGAACAACCCGCTTTCTAGACGATCCCTATAGAAAAGAGGGGGATTCTATTATAACAACCTTTCTAGTTACTTCGTTCTCTATTTCTATGTGAGAGAATCCTTAGGAAAAGCATTTTGTTTCTACCGAGCTAAAACAATTTGTCGATGTCTCTAGTAAACCAAAGTCATTGTTTAATAGCCATTTTGCTTCAATTTCCGTAATACAAATTCCAAATTAAAGATTTAGTTACGATTCGAAAGCCACTTTCTATCTTTATCCATGGATCCTTTACTCATACTTATTCAATTAGAAGTATTGATCTAATAAAAAAAAAATTATGTTTCGTAATCTCATAATCCAATTTTTCAATTTTTAATTGATTCTTGGATACAAATCACGAGAATGTATATTCTTCCTCGAATTTTTCATTGAGAGGTAAAGGATTAAATCCTTTTAAGAAATAAAGTTTTTGGTCGGAATGAAATATTAATCAAACCGAAAGACCCCTTAACTATATAAAGGATTATAGAACGAATCACACTTTTACCACTAAACTATACCCGCTACAATCCGATTATTGTATATAAATGAACCTTTTGTCGAACAAGAAAATGGGTCGTAATAAAAAGTTAAAAGAGTAAAAAGAAAGGATAGGATCATAAAATAATCATGAAAATTAGAGCGTTTACGTGTTGTATCAGAGAACCCAATGAGATTCGGAAAAGAGAATTCATTAAATTTCAATAACTAAAACTAAATAACAAGTGTTTTTTTGCCGGAGGTTTTTGACCTAGACGTCTCGACAAAACTACTTAAGCCATAACATACATGAAAATGTATTGTGCAAGAATCCACAGCTCCCTTTTTGTTATTTATTTACTTTACTAAAATAAAAGGAATGAAGAAAATAAATATAAAAAATTAAGATAAGAAACGACACTTTGATTCGATATCATTTGATTCTATATCATAGAAATCAAAAGAGTTTTTATTTTTCCAATCGTAATAACAAGCAAGTATTTTAGTTTTCAAATAAAAAAAAATTTATTTATGATTCGTTGGAACAATAAATGGCGGGCCCGGCCTGGTCAGTACTTAGCCGGGCCGTGGAACTAAAAAGCACTCTCGGATGAAAAAAAAAATATTATGAAGGGCTCTTTCAATCCTTATTTTTTATAATGTAACATAGTATTATCCTTTTTCAATTGGGAGGAGAGATGGCTGAGTGGACTAAAGCGTCGGATTGCTAATCCGTTGTACGAGTTTTTCGTACCGAGGGTTCGAATCCCTCTCTTTCCGTTTTTGTTGATGACTTGGTATTTTCTTTCGAATTTTTCGCGAGCTCTTTTTATTTTTAATAGTTAAAAATGTGTAATAGATAAAATCCTACTAAGAACATTTTAAAATCAAGCAAGGAAAACAAAAACCTTATCTTTTATTCTTCACGTCCAGGATTACGTCCTGGATCATTAGACAGGAATCCGAAAATAAAGAGAGAAACAAAGAATATTACTACCGTGTAAACAAATAGTTTGAGAGTAAGCATTACATAATCTCCAAGATTTTTTTTTAGTAAAAAAGAGAATAGATTCTCCGTTTTTATACCGCATACCCTACTATTTTGATTTTTTATTTTGACACCAAGAAATAAAGTGGGGTGATCCAGATTTTTCGCGGTTGTACAAGAATTTCAATATTTGAATTGAGGGTGTAAGACTTATCTGATCTTATCAATTCTTTTCTTTGAATTTTTTTTTTTTTTCAATAAATCATGAATTTGTCTAGACATTATTAAATTAAAGATATCATCGAAAACTTACAGCAGCTTGCCAAACAAAGGCTAAGAGAAAAAAAAACAGGGGTATTACTGGCATAACATCTACGATTGGATTTAAAAAAGCGTAGGCCTCGGGCAATTTGGCGACGAAAAAACTACTTGAATAAAGAGCAGAATTAAGACAGATACAGATCAAACTAAATATATTAAGCATAACAAACATTTTGTTCTTGAGGATAATTGTATTTTATTTATTTTGATTGAGTTATTAATAAATTGAGTTTTTTATTATTTTATTATTATAAATATGTTATTATTCATAGAAAAGAAAAATGAATAAACATAGAAAAGAAAAATGAATAAAAAGAAAATAAGATAGACCAAAAAACTTTCTTTGATTTGAACTCACCCAATCAAAAATCCTTCAATTCTCAAATCAAAAGAGAATAGAATAAACCATACTTTCATACAATATCTTAATTGAATTATATGTAATGATCAATAAATTCTGTTTAATTCTACGTCTACATGTATAAAAATTCTAGTAATCTATTTTATAGATAATAGATATTTAGACTTGAGTTGACGAACAACCAGTACCAATATTAGTATTTATTAGTGTCGACTAGAAATGGGGCGTGGCCAAGTGGTAAGGCAACGGGTTTTGGTCCCGCTATTCGGAGGTTCGAATCCTTCCGTCCCAGAACATACCTGACCCACGATCATTTTATTAATCTATAATTTTATTAATCTATAATAAAAAATAAAATATATATCTATATCATAATCTATATCATAATAAAATATATCAAAATAAAGATTGTCTTTTCGACCAGTCTTCCGTTTAAGAGTATAATATTGTTATAGAATGTGATTCTTATTTCTTTTTTTTTTTTTTATCATATCTTTTTCACAAATTTAATCGAGTTCAAATAATACGCATATGAAACGAAATTTTGAAAATATTACTGAATTTTACAATATGAAATATGAAAAAATAACAACCTAAATCTTCAATCTTTCCTTACATCAGTCTTTTTTTTTTATTAATCATTGATGGTTTAATCCAATATGGATTTATCTTTCTCTTAATGATGATAAAAAGCGAATGGTACTTACTGTAAAACCTTATGCAAATAATGATATAGGGTAGGAAACTATTCAATCAATTAAATCTTTTTAATGATTTCTTATGAGTTCTTGGTACTCTAAGAAGTGTGAAATTGTTGAATTTATCCTATCACGTTACTTGAAGATAGAGATTCCAAATAATTTGTTTATTCGTGTTTATTTATTCATGTTATGTTAGTTATAATTAAAAAAAAAATTATAAACAATGGGGTGAAATTGATTGAATTCTTGTTGAGACTTCGTCATACATTATCCATTCTTCATATAGAAGAAAAAAGTATAGATTATTAGACCGAACCGATGATTATTCACGATTCCATAATTGAATCAATTACATACTGGTTCCAAACTGAAGGAATGTTATGGTAAAACTTCGTTTAAAACGATGTGGCAGAAAGCAACGTGCGACTTGAAGGACATGATCAGCTGTGGATTCTTACATCCACCACTTTTTTATATTATATAGGAACGAAAGTGCTCTTGGCTCGACATCATTATTTGTTCTGTTCCACTGGAACCCTCATTTTTGAGAGTGTTGCCATGTAAATAGTACATGATGGAGCTCGAGTAGAACGTATTGATTAATTTCTCAAGGGCAAGAATCTAAGGTTAGTATCGATCAATAAATTGGAACAACTTCGTAAGTATATTTTAGATATATAAATCTAAAGGATCCAATTCGATAAAATTTAAAAGTTTATTTTGTTGGAATTGGTAAAACTCTTTTGATCAAATCAAAAGTAAAGTGTATTACGTAGGAATCAACCATTCATATGATTCTTTGATAGAAAGAAATCACAAAAAATGGTATGTTGCTGCCGTTTTGAAACGATTTAAAGATCACCGAAGTAATGTCTAAACCTAATGATTCAAGGCAAAGATAAAGATCCTGGAACAAGGAAATACCGTTTTCAATTGTCTCAACAACCAGATCATATTTAAGAATCAAAATAGATTCTAAAGGAGACAGACAAAAAGGGTTAGAGACCACTCAATAAATTTAATACCTAAAAGGTTTCTTTTGAGTTATTTGAGAGTTATTCAACTTGAGTTATGAGGATACAAATAATTTTTTTTTTTGGGGGGGGGGGGGAAGACTAAGAAAAAGTATTTAAACTAAAATCAATAATATAATGAATTTGATGATTTTATGGATCTATTTGATATTATGATTCTATACATAGACATAATTTAGAATTTTCTCGAGCCGTACGAGGAGAAAACTTCTTATACGTTTCTAGGGGAGGGGAGTATTGTTCATCTATCCCAATGAGCCATTTATCGAATCGTTGCACTTGATGTTCGATCCCGACGAGAGGGAAGAGATCTTCGTAAAGTGGGTTTTTATGACCCGATAAAGAATCAAATCTATTTAAATGTTCCTGCTATTCTATATTTCCTTGAAAAAGGTGCTCAACCTACAGGAACTGTTCATGATATTTCAAAAAGGGCGGGGGTTTTTACGGAACTTCGCCCTAATCAACAAATAAAATTCAATTAATGAAATAAAAAAAATGTGGATGATTTGTATATAGCCTTGTATAACCTTTTTGTTTCTTTGCTATTTCCTCTTTTGTTCTATTTATATCATACTAAATTTATTATTGATACTAAATTTATTATTGTTACTATAAAAATATAAAAAAGTGTCTTTTATAACGACAAAAATCTATTTATATTTTATTGATATAAATTGTATTGATATATATA